TTATAATTTTTTTATAAAATTTAGAAGTTATCAAGAATAAATAATATTAATCTAATAATAATAGATTATAATCTAAATTACTATTTCATTTTTATTAAAACAAAATGAATTCCATTTGATATTGTTATTGCTCAGGTTAAAACATTAGAGAATGGAATTCATTTTGTTATTTTTTAGTTCGAGCCATGGCAAAATTATCTCGTTAGAAATGTTCCGTTTTATTTTCAAGAGACTATAAATAAAGTAAAGTAATAAAAAAGTAATAAACTACAAAATGAAAAATCGCGTTGTTAGTTAAGTTAAAAAAAGGATACTCTAAAATAACTAATAAACAAAAGATAAGATTATTAATATTATTTAAAGAAAACGTTTAGATTAAATGCCTAATTTTGAAACAAATTTTTAGTCATCAATTTGAATGTTTCCTAAAAAAATATTGAATTAACCCTCCCAATCTCGACGATTGAATAAAAATAGGTTATTATGATTTTGAATAAGCCGCTATGGTGAAATCGGTAGACACGCTGCTCTTAGGAAGCAGTGCTAGAGCATCTCGGTTCGAGTCCGAGTGGCGGCATGGCTTTTTCTAAAAGAGTAAGCCCTATAATGAATTCAATTCCCTATTTCAATTCCTATAATTGAGGCCCCCTTTAATAAATTTTATGATATTTTCAACTTTAGAGCGTATATTAACTCATATATCCTTTTCGATCATTTCAATTGTAATTACAATTCATTTGATAACTTTATTTGTCGATGAAATCGTAGGACTATATGATTCATCAGAAAAGGGCATGATAGCTACTTTTTTCTGCATAACAGGATTATTAGTTACTCGTTGGATTTATTTTGGGCATTTACCATTAAGCAATTTATATGAATCATTAATTTTTCTGTCGTGGGGTTTTTCCATTATTCATATGATTCCGTATTTTAAAAAACATAAAAACCATTTAAGCGCAATAACGGCGCCAAGTGTTATTTTTACCCAGGGTTTCGCTACTACAGGTCTTTTAAATGAAATGCATCAATCCGCAATATTAGTACCGGCTCTCCAATCGCATTGGTTAATGATGCACGTAAGTATGATGGTGTTGAGCTATGCAGCTCTTTTGTGTGGATCATTATTATCAGTAGCTCTTCTAGTCATTACATTTCGAAAATCCATAAGGATTTTTAGTAAAAGCAAGAATTTATTAACTGAGCCATTTTCCTTTGGTGAGATTCAATACGTGAATGAAAGAAACAATGTGTTAAAAAACACTTCTTTGATTTCTTCTCAGAATTATTACAGATATCAATTAATTCAACAATTGGATCGATGGAGTTATCGTATTATTAGTTTAGGATTTATCCTTTTAACCATAGGTATTCTTTCGGGAGCAGTATGGGCTAATGAAGCATGGGGATCCTATTGGAATTGGGATCCAAAAGAGACTTGGGCATTTATTACTTGGACCATATTTGCTATTTATTTACATATTAGAACAAATAAAAATTATGAAACGGAAAAGTCTGCAATTGTGGCCTCAACGGGCTTTCTTATAATTTGGATATGTTATTTTGGGGTTAATCTATTAGGAATAGGGTTGCATAGTTATGGTTCATTTACATTACCATCTAATTGAATCTAATTGAATAAAGTACTTGACAACCAGAAGTCTAGGGCAGCATACATATGGATATGAAACCCTTATGTCAACCATCAAGAACCATTTGAATCATTCCATTTCCATTATTTGATTCAAATGGTTCTCAAAATGTCAAAATATCTGGTTATATGTTTATAATAGAATTATAGAATTCCAATTTTTTTATTTCACTTTAAAGCCGAAAAAGACTTTTTTTGTACAATGAACGATTTTAAAAATCATCGTATTTTTTATTTTAGTTTTTGGTTTATTGACAAAAACTATCTATAAAAAAAATTTGATAGAATAGCTTCGACCTTGTCAACTGATAATGAGAAAACGAAATCGGGATAAATACCAATACCTATTACCGGTAAAAGGATCGAAATCGAAATAAATAACTCGCGCGGTCCGGAATCAAAAAAATAAGAGTTTGGGGCATTAAAAAGCTTGTATCCATAGAACATCTGGCGTAACATAGATAATGAATAAATAGGAGTTAATATCATTCCAATTGCCATTACAACAGTAATTAAGATTTTTGTTATTAAAAGATATTTTTGGCTAGTAAGTATTCCAAAAAAAACTACCAATTCGGCAACAAAACCGCTCATGCCCGGTAGTGCAAGCGAAGCCATTGATAAGATACTGAAAGTCGTGAATATTTTTGGAATTGAGATAGCCATTCCGCCCATTTCGTCGAGATAAACAAGTCGTATTCTATCATAACTCGTTCCAGCCAAGAAAAAAAGTGCAGCGCCAATAAATCCGTGAGAAATCATTTGTAAAATGGCCCCATTGAGCCCTGTATCGCTTATAGAACCAATTCCTATAATTATGAAACCCATATGAGATACAGAAGAATAGGCTATTCTTTTTTTTAAATTACGCTGACCAGGAGATGTTAAAGCTGCATAGATAATTTGAATTGTGCCTACTATCATCAACCAGGGAGAAAATAGAGAATGGGCATGGGGTAATAATTCCATATTGATCCGAACCAACCCATACGCTCCCATTTTTAATAAGATTCCGGCTAAAAGCATACAAGTACTATAATGTGCCTCTCCATGGGTGTCTGGTAACCATGTGTGTAGGGGTATGATAGGTGATTTGACAGCAAAAGCAATAAGAAATCCAATATAAAATATTATTTCCAGTGCTACAGGATACGATTGATTAGCTGATGTTTCAAAATTTAATGTCGGTTCATTGGAGCCGTATAAACCAATACCCAGAACTCCTATTAATAAAAAAACAGAACCTCCAGCAGTGTACAAAATAAATTTTGTAGCTGAATACAAACGTTTCTTTCCACCCCACATGGATAGAAGTAGATAAACGGGAATTAATTCTAACTCCCACATGATGAAAAAAAGCAAAAGGTCTTGAGAAGAAAATAGTCCTATTTGACCGCTATACATTGCTAACATTAGGAAATGAAATAGTCGGGAATCTCGAGTAACGGGCCAAGCCGCTAAAGTAGCTAAGGTTGTGATAAAGCCTGTCAGTAAAATGGGTCCTATAGAAATTCCATCTATTCCCAATCTCCAGTAAAAATCAAAAAAATTGATCCATTTATAATTCTCCGTTAGTTGCATTAACGGATCATCCAATTGGAAACGATAACCGAATGCATAGGTTGTTAGAAGGAGTTCCAATATGCATATAAATATAGTATACCACCTTATTACCTTATTTCCTCTATGAGGAAGAAAGAAAATTAAGGAACCCGCGGATATTGGCAAAACTACAACTAGCGTTAACCAAGGAAAATTATTCATAGTAAAAACAAAATAAACTTGGACCAGAAAAACCCGTGCTCGAAATAAATATATTTTGAGCGCGGGTTTTTGTCGGTAAAGGTAAAAAAATCAAATGTATTCGAGTAGGGTTTTCTGAAACGTATTAATAAGCTAGACCCATACTTCGAGTTGTTTCATGCCATAAATAAACGCGAACGCTTAAGAAATCCGTTGGGCAGGCAGATTCACATCTCTTACAACCGACACAGTCCTCTGTTCTTGGAGCAGAAGCGATTTGCTTAGCTTTACATCCGTCCCAAGGTATCATTTCTAATACATCAGTTGGGCAGGCTCGCACACATTGAGTACACCCTATACACGTATCATAAATCTTTACTGAATGTGACATTGGATCTATAAATTTTTAAACGTCAGAAATTTTCGATCTAGTAAACTTGTAAATGAATCATATATTTAGACACCAGATGAATCAATAATTTACCAGAAATTTTGAAGCAATCTACTTCTGGATCGACCAGTACGATAGAACCAAGATACTTTGATTTCTTACATTTTCTAAAATATGGATTAGATTTAATGTATGGTCATGTTAATTGGAATTTATGAAAATTGTAATTTCTATGATTAATACTACTTATTCAACAAATTCGATTGATTGATACGAGTTGATTTTCTGTTACGATAAATTGACGAAACAATGGCCGGTCCAATAGCTGCTTCAGCGGCGGCAATAGCTATAACAAAAATTGAGAAAATATTTCCTTTTAATTGCCGGCTATCAAAAAAATCAGAAAACGTTACGAAATTTATATTAACCGCATTCAGTATAAGTTCAAGACACATAAGGGCTCTAACCATATTTCGGCTTGTGATCAATCCATAGATACCGATAGAAAATAAGTAGGCACTCAAAACAAGTACATGCTCAAGCATCATTGACTAACTCCTTATCAATTTTGATTCATTTCAATATGAACTGAATAACAATTCAACAGATTCAATTGACTAGAATATAAAGGCGGAACAAAGAAATATATTGTATTTAGTAATAGATTAAATAAAAGAGTTTTTATTTTGACTTTTAGCCATAACCAATTTTAAAATGGAAGATAAAAAAATGTAATAACACAGAACAGAGTTGAATTTTGATTACTGTTGGAAATTCTAGAGATTTATTACTGGCGCGCTACGGCAATTGCGCCTATTAAAGCGACTAAAAGAATTATCGAAATGAATTCAAATGGAAGAAAAAAATCTGTTGATAAATGAATTCCAATTTGTTGACTATTACTTATCAAATCTTGCTCTATAATCTGGTTTGATCTTGCAGTCCAAATAATCCCGTACCATGACGTATCCGTAATACTAATCATTAGTAAAAAAAAAATACTTGTACAAACAGGCAAAGTAATCCCATCCCCAACAGTCCAAAGATTAAAATCTTTGGAATCTTCTGAACCATTCATAAACATCACAGCAAATACAATTAAAACATTTATAGCTCCCACGTAAATAAGAAGTTGTGCAGCAGCTACAAAATAGGAGTTTAATAGAATATAGAATAAGGATATACAAAAAAGAACCAGCCCCAATGAAAAGGCAGAATAAATGGCGTTGGTAAATAATACCACACCTATACTGCCTAGTATAAGACCCAATCCCAGAAAGACTAAAAGAAAGTCATGTATTGGTCCAGGCAAATCCATTATATGTAAAATAAGAGATAAATAAATCTAAATGTTTTTCATGACTTTATTGAGACCCGACCAGAAAATTTTTTTAATAATTTTTGAGAAATTCCTAATTAAATCCTAAGAGATGGGACTAAATGTAGGTACAATTATTGGGCTAATTTTATTCTTTATCTGAAGGAATAGGTCTAATCCGAAATTTTTTATTTCGAAATATATACAGATATATTAATTAATAGATTTTCAATCAAAATTAAGACTCGCTTCTTACTCAACCAATTAATAGTTGGAATTTCTAGTTATTGACCAAACAAAACGAAAGAACCTTTAATTTCGTTAAAATAAATAAATCAAAACCGAACCTTAGTATTGTTAAAGTAATTGGAATTTATTCTTGAATCAAGAGATTTACTTATTTTTTATTTGAGGTGAATTAAAAATTGTTCGAATTGTATAATCATCAACTACTGACATTGGTAAACGACCCAAAGCAATTTGATTATAATTTAATTCGTGACGATCATAAGTAGAAAGTTCATATTCTTCAGTCATTGATAAACAATTTGTTGGACAATACTCAACACAATTACCACAAAATATACAGATTCCGAAATCAATACTGTAATTTAGTAATCGTTTCTTTCGAATATCTGTTTCCAGTTTCCAATCAATAACGGGTAGATCTATAGGACATACACGAACACATACTTCACAAGCAATACATTTATCAAATTCAAAATGAATTCGACCACGGAAACGCTCCGCGGTTATTAATTTTTCGTACGGATATTGGATAGTTACGGGTAAACGATTTGCGTGAGATAAAGTAATCATGAAACCTTGACCGATGTACCTTGCAGCCCGTACTGTTTGTTGACCATAATTCATGAACCCAGTTACCATAGAAAACATATCGTGAATATATATATGAATAATTTTATGTTTGTTTATTTCTCTTGTTTGAGACAAATTGTGAATATAGAATATTCCTTTACAGCGAAAAAAGTTGGGAAGAAGTTGTTAATAATAGATTACCGAGAGAGATCGGTAAAAGAAATTTCCATCCAAGATTTAATAGTTGGTCCATTCTTAGCCTCGGTAAAGTCCATCTTGTTGTGATAGAAATGAACAAGAACAAATAAGTTTTAGTTAATGTAATAAAGATACCAATCATCGCTTCAAAGACTCCACCCAATTTATTTATTTCAAAAAACTCAGAAACATATATGTCTGGAATAGAGATATTCCAGCCTCCCAAGTAAAGAACTGTTACAAATAATGAAGAAACTAATAGGTTTAGATAAGAAGCAACATAAAATAAACCAAATTTTATACCGGAGTATTCGGTTTGATAACCTGCTACTAATTCTTCTTCTGCTTCTGGTAAATCAAAAGGTAATCTCTCACATTCTGCTAGGGAAGAGATGAGAAAAATGATAAACCCTATAGGCTGACGCCATAAATTCCACCCCCCAAAACCATATTTTGATTGCGCCTCAACTATATCAATTGTACTTGAACTGTTAGATAATCATAGTCGGTGATACCATCACTGTTACCATCGCTATTACAGAACCGTACATGAGATTTTCATCTCATACGGCTCCTTGAAGGCCATAAATAAATCTAAGGACCGGGTAAGTATTATTTTATCTTGATACATTTGTAGGATGGATAAGGTCAAACCTTATTGGACGGTCCAAAATTAGACCAATAGAATTCTGTCTGTTATAATTATTAGTTTTATATAATTGTTATTTTAATAATTAAATAAATTAATATTAATATAATTAAATAATTAAATAAATTAATATTAATAATAAAATAATAAAAAAAAAAAAAAACAAAGTACTTCTGAATTGATCTCACCCCTTCTTTAAAAAATTTCAATTCTTCTTTGTTGAGTAATAACTTAATTCTTCAATAAAATACTTCTTGTAGAAATATAACTAACATAACTAACCCGTCGTTTTTACTTACGAAAAAGAATTCCATATTAATTCATGAATTATGATACATATTCTATATATATATGAATATGGAATATGAATATGGAAAAGGATAAAAAAAGATATTTTTTTTTATTGGAATTGGGTTTCTTTCTCTTTTTTTTTTTCGTTCCTATTCTTCTTTCTATGTCTTAAAAAAAAGAGGGCTTACAAAATAAAGGATTTTTTCGTTCCCAATAGTTATGTATTTCATCGGTGGATAGGAGCATACTCTGGATTGGAATCGTGCCTTGGGGAGTACTTCCTAATAATTTCTACCAATTTTAAGCCCCAATTAGTATTCGTTGTTTGTATATTATGTAAAAAAGCCCTTTTGGATAATTTACATAATTTCCATTTCCATTACAAATCCGTTCCATATCTTGGTGTTTCTAACCATCCACTCGTTTTTGTTCAACCCTCCGTTATGATAATACATGTATGTTAATCCATACAAATGATAGTGAAAAATCAATATGGTGGATCTTTTGAGCCCGCTTCAAGTCAGGATGACTAATCGACCAATCTTGGGGTAAACGATTTCTTATGTTTATTTTCGCTTAACTCTTTAACTCTTATACATGGAAAATGAGACTCAATATTTTTACTGCGAATTTATATATTATATATTCTATTCTAAATTCTATAATATATATAAGCTGTTTTCTTTCACTCATATAACTATTTTATTGAATTTTTCAATCCGAATAATGAATAAAAAAAAAATGAGGATCTCTAACCCTACTCAATTCATTCCACCGTTTTCCTAGAAAGGAAGAATAGAGAAAGGTTTATGTCTATATATCAACGAATCGCACGTAGAGATATTGATAACACACATAAAGTTAATGGTATTTCATAACTAATTGATTGAGCAGCAGCTCGTAGACCACCTAAAAAGGAATATTTATTATTTGACCCGTATCCTGACATAAGAAGTCCAATGGGAGCAATACTTGAAATGGCAATCCATAAAAAAACACCAATATTGAGATCCGCTAAAACAAGGCGATCTCCAAATGGAACTACTAAATAGCTTACTAAAATGGATATAACTGCTATGGATGGACCGATACTGAATAAACGAGTATCCCCTCTAGATGGAAAAAGATTTTCTTTGAAAAGAAGTTTTGTCCCATCTGCTAGAGCTTGAAGAACTCCCAAAGGGCCGGCGTATTCAGGTCCAATACGTTGTTGTATTCCCGCGGATATTTCTCTTTCTAACCATACAATTACCAGTACGCCTATTGTGATTCCCAATACAAGAGTCAAAATAGGAATAAGTAACCATATAATTCCATAGACCCCCTTTAAAAATTCCAATCTAGAAAAAGAATCGATCTCTTGTACTTCTAGTGTATCTAGTGTATCAATTATCATTTCAACGATCAACTTCTCCCATAATGATATCTATACTACCTAGTATTGTCATAATATCAGCCAATTTCATTCTTTTAACTAACTGAGGAAGAATTTGCAAATTGATAAAACCCGGCGGTCGAATTTTCCATCTCCAAGGAAAACCACTCCGATCCCCTATCAGAAAAATCCCCAATTCGCCTTTTGGAGCTTCGACTCGCACATAAAGTTCTTGTTTTGGCAATTCAAATGTAGGAGAAGGTTTTTTACTAATAAAGCGATATTCAAAATCATTCCATTCTGGATTCCTTTCTCTATCAAAGTATCGGATTTCTAAATTCTCATACGGTCCCCCCGGAATTCCTTCGAGAGCCTGTTGAATAATTTTTACAGATTCCACCATTTCACCAATTCGGACTAGATAACGAGCCAATGAATCCCCTTCTTTTTGCCACTGTACTTCCCAATCAAATTCGTCATAACACTCATACTGATCAACTTTACGAAGGTCCCATTGTATTCCGGACGCTCGCAGCATTGGTCCTGATAAACCCCAGTTTATTACTTCTTCTCGACCAATAATGCCTACCGCCTCGACTCGTTCTAAAAAAATAGGATTGCGCGTAATAAGTTGTTGATATTCAGCAACCCTTATTAAAAAATAATCGCAGAAATCCAAACATTTATCTATCCAGCCATGAGGGAGATCAGCCGCCACCCCTCCGATCCGAAAATAATTATGCATCATTCTCATACCGGTGGTAGCTTCGAATAGATCATATATTAATTCTCTTTCTCTGAAAATATAGAAAAAAGGAGTCTGTGCACCAATATCCGCCATAAAAGGACCGAGCCATAACAGATGAGAAGCTATACGACTCAACTCCAACATAATTATTCTGATATAGCTGGCTCTTTTAGGTACTTGAATATTTCCCAGCTGTTCCGGTCCATTTACTGTTATTGCTTCTGTGAACATAGTAGCTAAATAATCCCAACGTGTTACATAAGGCAAATATTGTATAATTGTTCGGTTTTCCGCAATTTTTTCCATCCCTCGGTGTAAATAACCCAATATTGGTTCACAGTCAATAACATCTTCACCATCTAGAGTAATGATAAGTCGAAGAACACCATGCATTGATGGATGGTGGGGACCCATACTGACTACCATCAGGTCTTTTCTTGTAGCTGGTATATTCATAGGTTTTTCCTTAATTCACTCTTTCATGAATTGAATTGCTGAAAACGAAAAAAAGTTCATTCAAATTCACGATCTAATAAATCAAATAATTCAAAATGCTTCTTCAAATTAACGAGTTTTTGATTCACGAATATCCAACCGATTAATCAATTCTTTATAACCTATTCTATTTTTCTTTGACAAATAAGATAGCAGGCGTTGGCGTTTTCCCAGAATTTTACGTAGACCTCTCTGAGATAAATAGTCTTTTTTGTGTAATTGTAAATGGGAAGTAAGTCTTCGTATCCTATTGGTGAAACTAAATATTTGAAATTCAACGGAACCCCTGTTTTCTTCTTTTTCTTCTTGTGAAATAACTGAGATGAATGAATTTTTTACCATAAACCGAACCCCCCTTCTTTTTTTAAGATATTTTGATTGATAGATATTTTTATTGATCAGTAATAATAATGTCACTTGTTTTAGTTTGGTATAGAGAATAATCTTACCTCCAAAACGATAAAAACTTAGTCCTAAAATAAGACAATTTTATTGATTCATTTCTAGATCGAATTGATATGTCATTGAATTAGTATCATGTATCAGAATAGAATGTAAGACACTGAATGTGTGCACCTCTTTGTCGTCATAGACCCGCTGCGTTATGGGAAAGATAGCAAAAATGTACTAATAATGAATTTTCAATCGCGGATACATATGTATCCTTACCATACTGAAACGACTGCCGTTATTGCTATCAAACCAATACCGATTCATACAAGCTAAATCTTCTAATCGATAATTGGGCCATAGAAATAACTTTAATTTAATAAGTTTCTTTTTATATCCTTTGTTTTTATCCAAAACTTGACTGTTTACCTTATTCCCATTCCCCAATGCTGAATTTTTATGCATATCGTTTCTATTCCTAGAATTGAAACAAATTAGAATTCTAAATTCTCTCTGAAGTCTAGGTGATAAAATATTTTCAGGAACAAACAAATCATAATGATTTTTATCTCTATTTTCAGTCATCTTTTTATATCTGGTAATGACTTCATCAGAATTCTTATCAATATGGGTTTTTTCTCTGTATTTTTGATTAATTTTGTGTTTACTTTGATGAACCGATGAAATACCAATGGTTTGATACATAATAAATTGCCCATCATTTTTTATAGATAGACGAATTGGTTCAATAATCAAAATCCCTCTTTTGATGAATTCCGTAAGAGTGAAATTTTTCTCAATCACCAGAATATCAAGACTCATTTCTCCTCTTTGAATAGAGGATATAGTTATTTCTCCTGGATTTATCAGTCTAAGCAGGAGACAATACATTTTGATGTTATTTATTATTTTTTGAGTTAAAATACCACCCCATCGCAATTGAAAATGAAAATACCCTTTTAGTAAGAAACCAAACTCCGCTTTTGTATTGTTCTTGTATTGTTTTTTATTTTTATGTTTTTTCATCTCCGAGCCCGTATAATCTTCTTCAACATCCTTTTCTTGGTTTGAAAGAGCAGATTCAAGGTTTGCTTGGTCCGCGTATTCTTTTTGCTCTTTATTTCGTTTTTTAAATTCAAGAGATTTTTTTTCATTGGAGGATATAAAAGGATCTTTTTTTTTATTTCCAGCAATACTTTTGTTTTCAATATCAGTAATGTTTTCATTTATATTAGAATCTAAAAGAAGTAATTTTTGGGGTATAACCCACGGTTTAGTTTTATACAAATTATAAAGTATCAAAAATTCGGAGAAGAACCAACGTTCAAGATTTGATATGGGGCGGTTTAATATTTCTTCATTCATTCCCATCCAATCCAAAAAATTTTTTTGATTAGATAAATCGATTATTTGATAATCATTAAGTTTATCCTTAGTACATTTTTTATTACTGTTTGAGTCAGTATCAATATTGATCCAAGCTTCAATATTGATTTTCTTTCTAAGACAAAAATGGATAATTCTCCAATCAAAATATTTTCGATCCAGATTTTTTTCCATATCTGTAATATCATCTTGTACTCGATCATTATTGATAGGGATAATAGGAATACCTTCCACCATATAAAAAGATTTTCGTTTATTTGTGTTGGAGTTCGAAAAAACTTCTTGGTTATTTTTTACGTGTAATGACAATTCATAAATTGACGAGTACTTCGTATTTTCAGAATTAATAGATTTATATGCTAACCGATCATATCTATATTGTTTTTTAAAATTCTCTTTTTCATTCAGTAATGAAGCCATTTCAAAATTTTTTAGTTTTTCGTAGTGAATAAATTTCGTTTTTTTAGATGAGTTGCCTAAATCCTTATTTTTATTCATACAATGGTGATTGAATCTATTTCGCCATTTTTGTGGTACTAGTCTAGACCATCTAATGTGAGATATATCATATTGATAATGATTCCTTAACCAATTTGTCCATTGATTTATTCCAGAATTCTGACGATTCTTATGTCTTAATTGAGAAAGAAAAAGTTCTTGTGTTCCAACAAAATAGCCCCTTATTTCATTCTTAATAAAAGGAGCTGCTCCATTATATTGCAAGACAGATTTTAACTTATAAAAATCCAAATTGAGAAATTGGGTTTGTGAGAGTTTGTAAAATACATAGGCTTGTGAAAAGTAGGATAAGTCACAAAAAGGATTTGAATTTTTATTACTAATATTAGTATTATATAGTGCCTTTTTTATAGTCGAAATAAAATAAATTAAACTTTGATTTTTTTTATCCTTTTTTTCTTGATTTGTTTCATTGTTGGTAATGTATTTATTAATAATTTTTTTTATTGAGTCAAGAAATGGTTGTGTATTGATCCTAGGAATATTAATGATCCGCAGAAAGATATCTATGTATATCCTTTCAATGAAAAATTTTATAAAATAATGTGATTTGCGTATTAGTCGCGCATTTTTTCTTTTTAATATCTGCCAAATATTTTTTTGTGCTTTCAACCCTTTATTATCATCACTTTTTTTGTTAAAACGAATATTTTGATCCGGAATTCTAAATCCGCCCTTTTTTTCATTTGTAATTTTTTCTATTTGATTTATGATCGTGTTTGTTCTATCAGTTAGATCCTGCATTTTTTTTTCTGTCAATGAATAATTTGTCCAATTTCGAGGTAGAGTTTCGATGGACGATGGTATAGTTTCAATGGACGATTCAGGAATCATCAGATTACTTATTATCAAATCTTTTTTAGTTTTACTCAATTCATATACTTTTCTTTTTCTCAATCCAATTATATTATTTGGATTTATTTTTGATAGTTCTTTTTTTATTTCTTTTAAAAACAGAATCCTTTTAATGATCCATTTTTTTATTTCTTTTGAAACATTTAGAAACAATTTTGTTTTTTCTTTAAAAATTCTTAGAATTAGAAAGCATTTCTTTTTCAATTTTCTAATTTTTCTTTTGAGTTCTTTAAAAATGGGTTTAAAAAATGAAAGTTGTTTTCTGGGAGAATCAAAAGGGAATTCCGCTTCCATTCCAAAAATTGTTAAAAAAGAAGAATCATTTTTGGAATCTTTCTTTTTCATTGGATCGTTATAAGGAGCTCGGGGGTTCGATCTATGCCAAGGTTTCAGACGAAAAGGAAATAGGATCTTAATCTGAATACCGTCTGTTAACCAGTTTTTTGGAAATTCTTTTTCTGCTAATTGAACCCCATTATAGGTGCATTTAACATAAACTTCTTGATTCCAATCCTTAAAATCTTCGGACCATTCGGGAAATTGAAATAATAGAATACGGGCGATATTTTTAACTATTATCAATGAAGGCAATATAATATATTTTCTAAGAATCGATTGGGTTACTAATAAAAAACCTCTTATTACTTGAGCAAGTAAAATACTCTCCCAGGCTTCCGCTATTTCTATACGTGCTTTCTCCTTTCTTTTGGCTTCTTCCTTTTTTTTCTCACTTTCTTCTGTGGTTTTCTCTTTATAATCCGAAATTTTGAGTTCTGTGTTTGTCCACATATCATTTCTAAAAATTCGGTTTATACGTTCGGAAATACCAAAAGAAAAAAAAGGGGATTTGTCTATTCGGTCCAAAAAGAGGGGGGAATGCACGTCTGCCTGAAAGAATTTCCAAGTAACTATTTTACGTCTTTGAGCACGCACAGAGCCTTTGATTAGGTCTCGACGAAAATCTGATTGTTGTGAATAACGTATCAAAGCCACTTCGTCTGTTTGATCCGTATTATTAGTTTCTTGGGTATTACTATAAGTATCAGTATTCTCTTGGTTATTAGTAAAAATAACTACACGTTTTGCTTTTCTTGAGCGAATCTGATGATTCTCTACCCCACTCCCCTCGTTTTCTCCCTCCTCTTGTTCCAAATCATTAATTAATTTGTATGACCATCGAGGGATTTTTTTATGTATTTCTTTTAGTGCAATAGATTTTTTTTTTATCGTTTTCTCGTTTGGAAGAGTTCTATCTGCATCAAATAAAAATTTGAAAATTTGGATTCTATCTTTTGAATCAATTCTTACTTGTTCATGTTCAGGAACTAAAAAAGGTCTTTTAAAATTTAAACTTGATGTTGATTTTACAGCAAATTCATTGATTAAGTTCAATAAATAATACATTTGCTTTGCGCATGCTTTTCTATCAAATGAATTTGGTTTCTGTTCAAATTCTAGGCGATTAATAATAAGAAGGATACTATGAATCTTATTTATTAAAAACTTTTCTATATCTATATAATTTTTTCGAGAAATTTCCTTTTTAATTGAAAGTGAAAACAATTTTTTGATTCGTCCACGATAGGGTCCATTTACGAAAGGATCATATATTTGGGGTAAATATTCTTTTTTAGTCTTATCATTACACAACCGAGTTCTTTTTTCGAGTACATTCAGAACAACGGATTCTTTAATGAGAGTTTGAGCTAAATTTTTATCGAGAGCTTTTACTCTATTTATAAAAAGTTTGCTTATATTTTTCTGTTTATGTTCATTGGTATAACTCCACTGATTAAAAAATTCATTAGAGGGGACTTTTTCCTTTGGGAACAGAGATGTCTTTCTTTGCATCATTTCCAAAAAAGTTGCCAAACTAGGGGGGTATGTAAAAGCTATTCTTTCTTTTCCATCACTTTGACATGTATAAAAAAAGTATTGTGACATTTCAGTTCTTACAGCATTTTCAAATTCAAATTGCTTTTTTTTTATATACCTTAAGGGACGTTTCCATCGGTTAGGGTCGAAAAGAATAGTTATAACCGGTTTTTCAAATTGGAAGAGATCCTTTTTTTCTTTAAATATTTGTAACTTCGAATTTTCTTGTTCTTGATTCCCATCCAGATAATAAGTTTCATAAACGGGTCTATTTTTATAGCGTGTCTCTTTAAAGTA